AAGTGGAATAGATAGAACATTGGATCATGCCACATCACTTATTCTAGGGATCTTACGGAGCCTGTTCATGCATAACATGATTAGGGTATAATCATAGAAAAGATTCTCCTCAAGCTAACCGGCCTATCCTATGCTACATAAGGGGATTGACCTGATGGTTGGATGCAGAGACACATTGGGTTGTGAATTCCAACGTAGCGGAAAAAATCATATATCCGCATGGAACAATCAATAGTTCAAGTCACACACTCCCATAATCCATCCTCTTTTAGTAAAATATACTTCAACTATTCGTAACAATACAATACTTCAGAGTTGAAGAGAAGTATCCAAATAACATGCCTTAATTTTTCAATAATCCATATTTGTTTTGTAGCAATTAAATATTTTTGTTCCTCCCCTATATGATAAATTACAAATATATATGATCTGCCTTTTCTATAAAGGACCTGAAATGCCTTGCTTACGTATCATTGGGAAGTGCATTAACATAAATACGGCAGTAAGAAGAGGTAATACAAAAGTATGTAAACTATAAAAACGAGTCAAAGTGGATTGGCCCACACTAGCGCTTCCACGTAATAATTCTACTAGGGACGATCCTATTATAGGAATAGCTTCAGGCACGCCTGTTACGATTTTTACTGCCCAATAGCCAATTTGGTCCCGAGGTAAGGAATAACCAGTTACGCCAAAAGATGCGGTCAATACAGCCAGAACCACCCCCGTAACCCAAGTTAATTCGCGGGGTTTTTTAAACCCACCCGTAAGATACACACGAAATACGTGCAAGATCATCATTAGAACCATCATACTTGCTGACCATCGATGAACTGATCGAATTAACCAACCAAAATTGGCCTCAGTCATTATGTATTGAACAGAGGAAAAAGCCTCTGTAACAGTTGGACGATAGTAAAAAGTCATAGCAAAACCCGTAGCCACTTGTACTAAAAAACAAGTAAGCGTAATCCCGCCTAGACAATAAAATATGTTGACATGAGGAGGAACATATTTACTAGTTATATCATCTGCAATCGCTTGAATCTCGAGACGTTCTTCGAACCAATCATATACTTTATTGAGATAGGTAACCCAAGAAGGACTCCCCCTCTGAGAGCCACATATGAGAATTTCATCTCGTACGGCTCAAGCCGAAACACACAAATACTGGTTTCAATGGATATGGAATAGATAGTTCAAAACTTCTTGGGTCTTAGCCACGTCACTCTATTTGACCCAAAGATACGAAGTAAGAATAAGAAAAATCCGGAATCTCTTCTTTGTGATGATAATGCCAAGAAATACAATCTCAAGTTGGCTCCTCCATCTTTCTTTATGTTAATTATAACAGGCCTCTTGAATCTTCTCTTCCCTATCTTTTTTTTTTTTGAACTTTATTTGATATTATTTGATAAGAATTATCTTGTTGAGACCCTATGAATCAATTGAAACCTCAGATTCATACTAGAACCACGATGATTTAAGAAAGCAAAAGCTAAACTAAAAGTTTCTCTGAGTAAAAACCATTTGATCATCACTTATTCAATGAATGTAATAACTCAATAAAATATATATCTATAGCTATAGAAAGAGTTTTCTTTTGGTTAAAACTGAAAGGAAAAATTTGTTTGATTTCGAAAAGGCCTATTTCCATCCGCTTGCGAGGTCTGAAGAATAGGTATGAATCATAGTTCAAATATTTCTTTTATTGATCTATTCTATATAGTCCGTGCTCCAGAGACTAGAATAAATATCTGACGAAGTAGAATCATCTTGATAGAGATGACAGGTACATTCTCTGTATTATCAATAGGATCAATTATAACAAGTCACACGCTCATATTCCGGAAATGAAATATTGAAACAAATAAATTTCACGATCGAACTACCAGAATAGTCTATAAATACAAGTCTTAAGCAATCTTAAGTTGAAGTATTAAGTAAGTTTAAGTAAAATAATCCTTTTTTATTGATTTATTGAAAAATAAGGACTTCCCGTTTTTATAAACTTTTATAAACTAATTCATTGAAATTCCGTCCAGTAAAATGGAAGAATTATAAATTTCCAAAATAATAGATAAAAATATTGCAAATAGAGCCATTGCAACCCCCATAAGTGGTGTAGTCCCCCATCCTGGAGCTACTTTTCCATATTCCGAATTCAATGGTTTCAATAAATTCCCTACGTTAGTTCGTCTTGGCCCAGATCTAGAACTACTCTCAACGGTTTTTGTAGCCATAAATCCTCTTTCATCATGAGTTGAAATCTGTTGACTTTGTATATCCTTCCGTTTTAGTTGTAAATAAACGACATTGTGGTGATCCATTGTGATCTTGAAATTATCGAAAAATGGAAACAGCAACCCTAGTCGCCATCTCCATATCCGGTTTACTTGTAAGCTTTACTGGGTACGCCTTATATACCGCTTTTGGGCAACCCTCGCAAAAATTAAGAGATCCCTTCGAAGAACATGGGGACTAGTTGAAGTAATGAGCC